AAAATAAGGAATAGGTTTTTTTCTACATCTTAGTATCATTTCTTTGATACTTCCAAGGGGGTTTCCGCATATTTTGCTTGGGCTTAATCTTTTCTAATTATACTAGAAATCGTATAAGAACTTGTTATAATTGGATTTATTGGATTGTTTCATCAACGGTGTTGGGTCAGAATAACTTTTTGACTCTGCGCCAGTGATTCCCCTATTATTTATTAGTGAACAATAATTGAATAATTCCTTCATAGAGATAGAGGACATAATTCACATGGATATAGTAAATCTCGCTTGGGCTGCTTTAATGGTAGTCTTTACGTTTTCCCTTTCACTAGTAGTATGGGGAAGGAGTGGACTCTAGAAGTACTACTAATTGAGTTTAGGAACTAAACAGTATCACTTTTTTTTATAGATCGTTCGGCAAAGTCGGCAAAGTTTTTTTTATTTAAAATTTCACTATTTCAATTTAAAATTTTATTTTTAAATTGAAATAGAAATGAAAAATATCTTCATTTCGAAATTCTCTTGGATTTTAGTTGAGTAATGTATTCTATGAATAATAAATATATATGAAGAATACTCTTTCAATCAAAGAAATATTTCAATTATTTCCGTGTTCGTATTTTGAAAGTAAAAAAAGTAAAAGGAATACAAATGGTAGGAAATTTATTCCAACTGAATTCTTCATAAATTTTCTATTTCGATGAACTGACTCTTACCAAAGTTAGATATGGACCATGAGGAAGAACGGAACTTTTTTTTATTTTGTTTACCTCTTTACTGTTCAAAGATCAAAGAGAAAACAATTCGGTTATTCCATTACGTGGATACACATTGGGAAACAACATAGTAGTTGTCCAACGAGATACTGCACATCCTAAAATATTGTCTTGGGCGAGTCACATATTGCGCCGCTTGTTTTAGTTTTACTATTTTCGAAATTTTATTTATGTTTTGCTTGTTTTATTGAACCCATTTCATATCATGGTTCAAACGTTAAAAGTCGACGGGTTTTACTAATCCTTTTCGAAATCCGAAGAAGTTCCCATGGATCATTTGTCAACTCCTCAATCAATGACTTCTTCGATCGGGATTCGTATTGAAAATAATAAGAAATCTAGGAATTCTAATCGTAAAAGTCGCTTTCGATTATTTCAAATTAATTTAATTGAAATCAACACAAATTAAATACAAATAGATAAAGCAAAGAAATAGAATTGGGATACTATATAATATACATTATCACTATATATATTATATATACGTAATTAAATCGATTTCTATATATATAGAAAAGGAATATGATGATACTATTGTAGATTGATCTATATTAATCTATATTAAATTAACCCGCATTACAATACAACTTTATACACTACAATAACAATACTAGATAGTATGGTAGAAAGAAATATCTGAATCTTTCTACCATACTATCGTATCTCATAGAATACGACTGATTCTAGTCTGCCCATTTCAGTTAAGACGCGAAATTTGTATCCTTTTCTTCTCTGCAATTATTGATAAGAAATAAAAAATCAAGTTTAATTCAAATTAATCACCTTGGCTGACTGTTTTTACGTATATTATAAGTAAAAAAGCAGTAGGAACTAGAATAAACAGTGCAGTAGCAATAAATGCGAGAATATTTACTTCCATAATCTCATTGTTTAATTTTTCTTTAATTCGCAATAACTCGGGAGTTAATCCCATAGAGATAATAAATCTTTCGCCTGGAAATTCAATGGGATGCATTACATCTCGATGATATCGAATCGGATCAATATCATGAATAACAATATCGGAGCTATCAAATCGATTCATCGTCAAGAATTGAATAGTATAACATAGGACAATCTTTTATCCATACTGAACTCAAAATTTGATTCCCGATACAATCAATAATTCCTTTATTTATTTATCATTCTTTTCCATTCTTTCTTTTCTATAACCTACCGCCCTCTTTGTACAATCATCTGATGAAGTATCATCTAACCGCCTTTCCACTTACCATTGGTTCTAAACAAACCCCAACAAACAATAGAAGCTCAATGAAAAAAAAGGAAGGAGCTAAGTTATAAACTCCTTTTTTTAATGATCCAATCTTCTTGGAAAACAAAAGAAGTATGATAAAGACGAGTACAAATTCCGGTATAAAAAAATCGAATATTCCATCAAATTAACTATTTTTTTATATATTTATATATAAATTTAAAAAGTTTGTTCTTTCAAGGAAAAACCCTAAAAAAAAAAAAAAAAAAAAAAAAAAAAAAAATGCATTACCTCGCTAATAAAAAAGTGATCCTTGTTTGATCTTTATTTTTTGAATATCCTCTTTCATTGGATTAGTAATGGGACGCATATATCAAAAGCTCAATGCGAAATTTGAATGAGATAGATTATTTCAAATTAGTAAAATTTGAAATTGAGGTTACACAAAATAGGGCCCGAAAAGGATATACTTTTATTTTAATCTTAAAAAAAAAGTATTCTATACTATTCTATACACAGTAACTATGTTCAATTTATTTTATATTGTACAAATTCCATTTATGTATGGACTCCCGGGAAACATACAATACTCTACTCTATTTCATATTTCACAGATCGGGAGTAATTGAAAAAGCCAGACCCAGTACGGTATCCCGTGGAATCCTGAATCTGATGCTAATAATATAATAATTGTACTAATCCACATATGCCTCTCTCCCATCAATCGAATCGGTACTAGTCGAAGAAATGGAAATTCCCCCATTTGGTTGATGATAAATGTGAAACGAAAAAGAAAAAAAGAAGAGGGATCGCTGTTGGGAATGAAATTATGTTATTTGGACTTCTTTTCACAAAAAATAGAGAGATGAATTGATATAGTTTTTTATTGGATTTGGATTCGTCGGGACTGACGGGGCTCGAACCCGCAGCTTCCGCCTTGACAGGGCGGTGCTCTGACCAATTGAACTACAATCCCAAGTAAATACCATAATAAAATAAAGTATACATATTTTTATGATTTCATTCTAACCCTTTCAATTTCGATTAGAATTGGCGTGTTGTAACAGAGCTGCGAGTGTGATATATCGATACCCATATGTATATGTACTTTAGTGAGAGCAGCCGGTATTACTAGTAATCCTTTCGTTATTGCCAAATCAATTGGATAATCACTCGTTCAATCAAAAAAGTTTTTTTTTATTTACTCTTTTCCTTAAACTTTACTTTATAGTTACGGATCCTGATATGAATCTAGATCATTAGCAAGATAAGAATTTCTTGTAAAAAGAGAGTAAATAAATAGTGGTATAGATATATCATAAAATGGATTTCTTCCGTATTGGGATTGGGGGATCGGGCATTTCTGGAGAGCAACAAATGGGTTATATTATATCATTTCATGGCGGATCGGCAAATTATTGGGCCGAGCTGGATTTGAACCAGCGTAGACATATTGCCAACGAATTTACAGTCCGTCCCCATTAACCGCTCGGGCATCGACCCAGGAAGAATCAATTCCAGGCTTATTGATAATCCACGATCAACTTCCTTTCGTAGTACCCTACCCCCAGGGGAAGTCGAATCCCCGCTGCCTCCTTGAAAGAGAGATGTCCTGAACCGCTAGACGATGGGGGCAGACTTGCACGACCGCCATCATACTATGTTCATAGTATGAATAGTTTTTTAAAATTGTCAATATAATGGAATGGTATGACTCGATACGAAGGATCTTTCCGTCTTTCACGATTCTTTCTATACAATTTTTTTCGATAAAAGTTTGGTTCAAAGGCCACGCCGAATCTCTTTATCCGAATCTCTTTATCAATGATTCAATGAAATATCTTGGATCTATGTTAAATTAGTGGATACATGTATCACTCAAATGAATTTAGTTATGATGTCAATTAGGATAGTCTTGAAACAATTCATTGTATTGATATTTATCAAATCCAATATCAATAAACCTTTTATTTTACCTATATTATATACTCTATATTAAATTATATTAAATTATTTAATTTACTTTTACTGGATAAAGAAAATTTTTCATTCCTGAATGAACCCTTATACTTATTATAAGATATATCTATGTACATCTATTATAATAAGTATATATACTAAACTCATAGTGTCTTTATTCAGGAATTGGATCAAACAAGCCCTTTTAACTCAGTGGTAGAGTAACGCCATGGTAAGGCGTAAGTCATCGGTTCAAATCCGATAAGGGGCTTTGCTTTTTTCATAAATCATAAAACTCCGGCAGTAGTATTCATATTTGAAGTGCGAATAAAGATATTGTTGATCTTTGTAATAAAGTAATAAAAAAAAAGTAACAAACCGTATAATTAAATATTTTAATATATAATCAAAATTATAACATTATAATTAATTATAGTATGGTTATAAATTTGCTATTTTAATAAATTAAATATATTATTAAATAAAAAATATATTATTTATTATTAAATAAATAATATAATTATTATAAATATTATATTAAATATTATAATGAATGTAAGGATAAGTCGTCTCGTTAAATCTTCAAATATTACTATTCCTTTCCTATTTTCCATTATTCCAATTAAATCGATTAGAAATCAACAAAATAAAAAGTAAGTGGACCTAACCCATTGCATCATAATTATATCCACTATTCTGATATTAAAATTCGATAGAGATGAAATTGGATCTTTTTTTTCTTTGGACTACGCGGGAATCTGTCGATATATCCGATTTAATCTTCTTGTTCCTAGACGTTCTATAGGAATAAATTAGGAATGAATAAATTACTATTCCCTTCCTTTACCGAGAAACATTTATTCCAAGTCACAACATACGAGCCATTTTAAATATCTTTCTTTGATTCCAATTCCAGAACACAAGATCCGTTTTATTAGTTATATCTTATATATCTATTTATATATCTAGCAAATCGCTATTTCATGTACTAAATATTTCCATCCATATTGATACATGCAATATTTTTGTTCCGACAACGTAATGGGGAATGTATG